GGACTCCATTACGCTGCTCGCCCTATTAGCCGGCGGAAACCATGAGAATTCATTCATTTCAGCCAGTCCCGGGTTATATATTGTACGGCGAAACTCGCTAATAGAGATCTGTTTTCTCAGGAACCAGACCTGTATGCACGAAGAAGAACATATCTCTCTGGTCATATTCTTGTGGAACTTCTGTCGTCCCGTTCATTGTGGTTCCTCGGCCCTGCTAGCCATTTGCTTGCTCTAATTGTACACATTCAAAGAAGGGGCAAGCTAAACAAGCAAGCAAGCCATCCAAGTTGATTTTATAGAGTCTGAGGTTAGGAAGAACTTGGGGTTCCCCTGTGACTAACTTAGCGCACTTCCGGTGGTAGCCATTGGGCTAAGTCTCTATAAAGAGCCACTCACATATTTATTTATAGTTCGGTGTGAGATCAGCTAAATTAAGCTACGCTCATCATTTATGATCCACGGCTCACTCAATTAGAGCACTAACTACTTCAAAGGAATTCGCCCCAAAGACGCTTTTAATCGCTCCGCTGGTGCGATCTGGTCGATAGGTTGTCCAGTCATCTCGGTGAGGAATTTCGCTATGCCCCCCGCTGACCTTTCACTGTGAGTACTGCTGCAGTAAAGCCAACGGGAAGATCAGTCCCAGGGCTCAATCTAGGCTGCCAGCCAAGATGAAGATGGATTGAAGGGGTTGTCAGGGAGCTTCATAGGGAATTGTAGGATCCATAGCTGGAAAGACTGCAGGAAAAAAGGGGAACATAGTCGCTAGGAAATCAGATTCCATAGTCAAGGCTGAGACAGACCCTATGTTTACTTCGCGATAGTCTTAGCTCGACATTGTCAAGCCATACTATCTACCAAAATTGATTTTTTTCTGACATTCTATCCTATATATCGGAGATATAAGGTTTGAACTTCCACTTATGGTAATCGAACTTGGTAATAAAACTCTTTCCCGGCAAGAAGATAAAAGATTTCCTTCGGGCTATAGTTGGGAAAGGAACGGACCACAAGCTTCGCGCTCTGCCTTTCTTGTATTTGGACTCTTTCGCGCTATATGCTGCTCTCTCTGCGCGCTTAGCTTTCTTTGCTCTTTGCTATCATCGTGCTATTGCCGGCTTCCTTCTCTTTAAGACTAAGACCAAGGGCTCTTACAGAGTGAACACGTCTTATTTCATTTTTAGAAATATGATCTTTTTCATTCCCCAAGGGGAAAAGGTCTCTTCTTCTGCTTCAGGATCAACTGAAGCAGATCTTTTTTCGACTTCCTTCCTGTCTGGGATTTGAAAAAGCAAAGTCCTTACTTTGACTTACCCGAATCAAGTCAAGGCGATGAAGCAGGCTCAAGGCCCATTTTCTTATAAGAGTTCTCTCTCTCTCCGGGAATCATAGCCTAGTATCGTATCCCAGAAAGGGAATCCACTTCTGACCTGACCTTCTGACGAGAATCCTTCAAACTCTTTTTTTCAAGTCAAGAATGTGTAAACCGAGGCCATTGAATCTGCTGCAGATGTCATCATAGAAGAAGAAGCTGTTCTTCTTTTTTCTGCATCAGCTACTAATCATTTGGAATCGATCTAGCTGCTTAACTTATCTTATGTGGTTTGGGCATACGGATTCGACTAGCATTTCGTGGAAATCATAGTTGGTATTGGACAAGAAGGAAATTCCTTCTCTTCTGTTGTCACAAGAAAGGACTAGGTTCCTAGCCAAGCCAGGGAATCTACGACCGATTGTCAAAAAAGATCCCGCTACGGGGTAAGAAGCAAGGAAGGAGTGCCACTTTCAAGAATTCTTTTTTAGTTCAATCACCCGCCGAAGCGAATCCTTCGAAATAGCCAAGCCGGTAAGTAGAAGGGCAAGGTGACCACAGGGAAAGGCATTACCAGAAGGAAAGTAGTCCAACTCAATGTCTTACGCATCAGTGGCATTTGAGTGAAAGCAGTAAGTCAGTGGCCAAGAATCATCGATTTTGGAGTTACCAGCTCAAGGCAGCTCATGGGAATTTATTTAAGTAAGAACGATCCCCAGTGTCATCCTCTTCGTCTTCTCTTTAGGAAAGCAAGTCCCATCGAGTTAGCTCTTGGAGTCAAGGCATGCCTTAAGGTAGCGACTGACTTTCAGGTGAGATGGTTCAATAGTAGATTAGATAAAGGCTCTTGCTACTTCCCACGAGGGGAGGAAAGTAAATAGCGTAGATAAGGAAGTGGCTATTCTTGTTTATTCATGACTCCGCTGCGCTCCTATTTCATGGAATAAGCGCCTTTTCTCTTACAGACAAAAGAAATGGATTTCTTCCGGCTAGCTCGAAGGGAAGGAAAGAGCGCTATAAGAGAAAGAGTGCCTCGATCATGGGATTTTTACTGAAAGCAGAGGAAGCATTCGATGCATCATAAAAAAACAAAAAACAAAAAACAAAAAGAAAAAGAAAGAAAATAAAAAGAAAGTGCAGCTGCCAGAGCCCCGTATTTACCAGCGGGGTCCCGAGATATTCTATGATCAAAGGCTTTGTGGTTGTCACGAACTGGATTCGAACCAGCGCCTCCGGGAGCAACAGGCCCAGCAAACTACCATTCATTCTGATCGCGACTTTGTTTACCCGGTTCCCCTCGCGGCTAAAAGGTACATCCGGGCCGCTCGCATGGACCTACTTACCTTGCTTGTAGACCAGCTGCAGAGCTAACCCTTGTTCTATTGGTTTGATGCTACCAAGACGATTTCTTTATGCCCATCAAAACATCGTTCATGTCCATTTTTAGGGCTTCTTTTGTCAACTCGTCGCTGAGTTCTTCAGTCACCTGAGACTTTCGATGTTTGTCCCGCATATCACTAGATCGATCGGTATCTTTACAAATTGAGAAAGCTTTCTCAATTCATACTTAGCCGCGAGCAATCTACGTTTGCGATCTCGTATATTTTGCTTCTCCGACATCTTACTGACTTTCCCCCTCATCTTTTTGAAAAAAGCCGCTCCACGGTGGTAAAGTCTCATCTTGTGTGTTGGCCGAAGTTAAAATAGTGACATGGAACCCCCTAATATGTTCGAAGATCTCGAAATGATCTTCCAGTTCCGGGGAGAATTCGCAAAACTCCATTTCCATCAAGAATTGAATGGACTTTTCCCGTATTTCGACCGGAAAATCTAACAGAGACATTACTGCGGAGATTTTTACCAAAAAATGAGACATTCCATGACCTCGGAGAGTGCTTTGCCGTGCTAGGTCACTGACATATCCTTTTTTTTCTTTATTTGACCCCAAGAATGGATTGGATCGAAACGACTTTCCTGTCGAAGCCCTTTGTGTCTGTATTAATTTCTGCCCGCACGGAATCTCCATAGCCAATTTTCCATTTTTGATTATGAAATCAGAAGGTGCTGCCTTTGGTACTACTCTTATTTTACACGATCCAGGAACTTCCATAACGTTGGCGTGATTCGGTTTGAGCAACGGATCCTGACGTGATACATCTTCGTAATGAAAATGGAGTGTAAACATTCTCTGATTGCCTTTCTTTGATTCCCCCCATACAGAAAGAGAGGCCTTCCTGTACGAGTAGTGAAGAACTAAACGATTTTGTTTTGTTGGTTGTTGACCAACGGAAAGAAAGGGAAAAAGAAATGCCAGTCACTTAGTAAAAAGGCTCTCTAAGAGTTTGGGGTCCTTTCTAAAAGCGAGAAGAAACTCCTCGTATTCAGAGACAGAGTCTAGCTCCAAACTTTTGACGATGTTGGAGGATACCTCCATATAGTGGTCATGGGTCCGTGAGAATTGCCATGGCTTCCAACCTCTTTCGGTAAAGTGAACTAATCGGTCCTTTACAAAAAGGGTCATTTCCGCCTTTTTTTGTCTCCACACGGAGAGGATCCGTGTTAGGATCATAAGCGGGGGGGGCCGTGGGGTGCCTCGGCAGGGGGGTTGGGTGCCCCGGCGTTTATCGCCTCATCTACCGAGGGGGATGACGAATCCGGCATGGGCTCGAGAAGCACACGCTCCTCGAAACTGTTACATGTGCTTGAGTCCGATAATGGAACCTGCTGTGACGGGCCTACCACAAGATTTTTACTTTCCGAATCTACTTGTCGCCTTCCCGAGGAAGGACCGACGTCCTCTACGGGATCAGGGCTTCGGTCTCGTTTTCTAGAAGTGGGCTCCCCTTCGATGCCCTGCCCCTGACCTTCTGAATCAGACGGCAGGTTGAGGTATTTTTCCCAACCGCCAGAGTTACCCACCGAATCCGACCCTGCGGGCATCATGCGAAGAGGACCCGCTAGTACTTCTGAGACTCCGGCTTCTGTAATGAGGCCCTTCGTAAAAACCCCTATGGCCAAGGTAAGCCCCATCGGTAGGCCTAATTTGCCTAAAGTATAGGCGAGGGCTCGACCCCCCAGAGCTATTCCTATTTTAAAAAGGGGGGCCTGGAAAATGCCCAGAAAGACAAGTACAAGTAGGCCCAGCAACAAAAATAGAATAGAAATCCTAAAAACCAGGGATAAACTGATCAAACTACGTAAACTTTCCAGGGATAAATTGATCAAACTACGTACACTACTAGATCAATTTTTGACTCGGGTCGAAAAGGGCATTCTATCTTTCTTTTCTATTCGCTCATGATCTGGCCTGGTCGACCCAATCATGATTTGAAGGATGGGACCTTTTCTCGAACTCGAAAAATCCTGCCGACATACGGGCATTCTTTTTTGTACCTTAGTACACTGCCCCGGAAAAAAGAAAACTACAAGCAATCATGAAACTGGCAAAGCTTGATAACCATTTTCTCATGACGAGCACGTTGGATCATTTTAACAATTTTGAGGAGATCGCGCATCAGCTCTGAGATATTCCTTAACCCTTTTTCCGCTCCAGGAAAAGAAAGAGGCAGAATTCGTTATCGGAGTATCCTCCGCCAACTAACCTGAGCATGCTCTCTAACATCACATACGAGATTCTTTGTCTGGCTTTTATAACTCCTTAAGGAAGTGTCTCTTCCGAGTATTTTCTCACTTGCTTTCCTAAGCTAAGTCAGACATTCAAATCAAGGAAAGCGAATGAGAAACCTTCTTGGAATCAGTTCGTTCGGGAGGGTGTGTAGTGCCAGTACGGGGTGTGGTACTGGTTCTCATTTCCTGGTTTGGATTTCAGTGAAAAAGCTTTGAAGCCGATATCAAAGGAGTTCCTTGCTTTCTGACCCCAAGTGTACCTCATTGGTAGGCTTTCCCCAACGGTTGCGGCCTGCTGTAGTATGAAGTACGCCCCAATAAATTGAAGAAGAGTCTCATTCGTTAGCAAAGTCGATAGCCAGTCCATCTTGTCTTCTCCACTTCAATTCAAGCTAGCTCCTACTCCTTTAGGATTCCTTTTTTCACTGTTTTTACGAACCTTCACATAGATTACGAGGCTTACCGAATGAGTTGAACATAGTGAAACGAATCCTCACTCCCAATCGCCCCACTATCTACTAGTCTGGTTCGACTCGAACTTCTGTCATGTCAAGCTTCCTGACCTGCTTTGTACCAGCCGGTATTTTGTGTACTTCGGGGCGAGCTCGCTCTAACGTCGTGCCCGGGTCACAACGAATGGAACTTTTATAATGCATGCACAATTGGACAAGCTGCTTACCGTGGCCACCTACCGCCTTCCCTTAAGGCCGTCGTCATGCTAGAACTCTCAAACGCTTGTCAAGGATGGATGTAATTCAGGAAGCGCTTGTAATGTGAGTGAAGCGGATTGAATACACACTTGTCGGGGTGAACTATCGAAAAAGACCCCCAAATCGGCCTTGAAGAAAGGAACCTCACGTCAAATGGGTTTGGCTGATGCACTGCGTCCCAGCGATCGTTGGCTAACACTAGATTCCAGAAATGGCTTTGTTTTGTCATTCTGGTGTTGTCGAGGCAGAAGGCACACTTGGAATGGAACTGATGCTGGAGGTGAATCCGCTAATGTGTCAGGTGAGGTCATACCACCAAAACGGCATACTTTAAACGACAACCGCTGAAACCGCACTAAAGCTTTGAAAGAGACGTTCCCCTCATCCTTAAAGTCAAGACGGTTACCACGTCTTTCATTAAGGGAAGGCGCTGACTAGCCCTGCTCAATAAGGATGTAGGGTCTCTTGAGCGCTTCATTGAGCATTTTTCTTTTCTTTGCTGATTCCTCTCAATGAAATTTTCCATGTTGCACTAAGTTACTTACGGATGTATGCATGCAGTCCGAGAACACTTTGGGGTAAACACCCATCCAAACAACTCCAACAAGAAAAGGTATAAATATGAAAACTTCTCTACCATTTAGATCGGAAAATTTATGGAGGAAATCCGGTTTTAAATTCCCAGAAACCACACGATTATATAGCCAAAGGGAATACGCCGCGCCTAAAATCATCCCAAGCGCTGCTAATGTGGCTACTAAGCTATTTCTTTGGAAAGCTCCTACTAAGATGAGAAATTCCCCGATAAAGCTGCTAGTACCAGGTAAACTCATATTGGCCAAAGTGAAAAAGAAGAAAACGGTAGAGAAATTCGGCATGGCGCTCACTAAACCTCCGTAATATCTAACAAGTCGAGTCTTATGTCGGTCATATAGAACACCAACACATAGAAAAAGGGCTGAAGAAACCAGTCCATGACTTAACATCAGTAGAATGCTACCTCCAATTCCCTGTATGTTCAGACTAAACATACCAATAGTCACCAGATTCATATGAGCTACTGAGGAGTAAGCAATGATCTTCTTAAGATCGATCTGTCTTAAAGTGGTCAAGGAAGTATATATTATAGCAATCGCGCTTAAAGTATAAATGAAAGGAGTGAAACAAAGTGTCGCTTCAGGAAACATGGGTATTGAAAATCTTAAAAAGCCGTAGGTTCCCAATTTTAAAAGAATTCCCGCCAAGATGACGGATCCTGCCGTAGGTGCCTCTACATGAGCTTCGGGTAACCAAATATGAACTGGTACCATAGGCACTTTGACGGCGAAAGAGGCGAAAAAAGCAATCCATAGAAAGATTTGGCGCCGCTCACTAAATTCTGTGGTTAATAAAATTTGTAAATCGGTGGTTCCTGTTTGGAAAAGAATCAACAGAATAGCTAATAGCATAAAAACAGATCCAAGTAAAGTATAAAGGAAAAGCTGATATGCTGCCTTGATCTTTCTTTGTCTCGAACCCCATACCCCTATAATAATGGTAGAGTAAGGGGTGGCCCCAAAGCGGAATTGACCAGTGGTGATTGGTCGAAGCTCCAGTAGGTAGCCACTCCCTTCTCAGGGAACCGTACGTGAGACTTCCGCATCATACGGCTCCGTCCCGAGCTTCCGTCGTCGGCCTTGTCATTAGACCACTATCTATGCATGTATTTTCAGCCTGGACTCTAGAATCTTTTGCTTCTCGGGTGGTGGCGAACAATGCTGCTTGCGTTGCGGGGGATGCCCGCCCGTAGGGCCCGGCCTGCTTCCCGCCCGAAAGAACCACTCACTAGCTAGCCGGACTAGTGGGGGCCTA